ATTTGTGTTATTTAATGTTAACTTTTAGAATCATGGATTCATAGATGCCGATAATTTATATGTATTTGGTATATTTTTTTAGGACGCGGTTTTTTTATGTAAATGGATACTATATATATATTATATATTATATATGTTTTTAATATCTAAACTTTAATCTATCAAGAAATAATAAAAGATATGGGATATTTTGGTGCATTTATACATTTTGTTAAGTAAGAAGAAATAGTAAATTTTAATAGTACATCTTATTGATAAATTTATTCACTATTATTTAATTTACATCTGTAATTCAGTATTTAATAATACATTACCTGAATATCTATTAATATATAATCGTATATTATAAATATATTATATATTATATATATGTTTAATATCTAAACTTTAATCTATCAAGAAATAATAAAAGATATGGGATATTTTGGTGCATTTATACATTTTGTTAAGTAAGAAGAAATAATAAATTTTAATAGTACATCTTATTGATGTTATTTAGAATAAATTGAAAATTGATTCCAATAAAATATAAACATAAAGGGATTTTTATATAACTAAAGGATTATTGATAGAGATAAAATACTGGTAGAATAACAGCCGGATATAAAGTACCATTGTACAGAGATGAGGTCATATAATTTAATGTTTGTTCTTGTTTAAATTTATGTTTATGTAAATGAAATTTTTTCTAGATATTTTATTTTTATGTTATTTAGAATAAATTGAAAATTGATTCCAATAAAATATAAACATAAAGGGATTTTTATATAACTAAAGGATTATTGATAGAGATAAAATACTGGTAGAATAACAGCCGGATATAAAGTCCCATTGTACAGAGAGGAGGTCATATAATTTAATGTTTGTTCTTGTTTAAATTTATGTTTATGTAAATGAAATTTTTTCTAGATATTTTATTTTTATGTTATTTAGAATAAATTGAAAATTGATTCCAATAAAATATAAACATAAAGGGATTTTTATATAACTAAAGGATTATTGATAGAGATAAAATACTGGTAGAATAACAGCCGGATATAAAGTACCATTGTACAGAGATGAGGTCATATAATTTAATGTTTGTTCTTGTTTAAATTTATGTTTATGTAAATGAAATTTTTTCTAGATATTTTATTTTTATGTTATTTAGAATAAATTGAAGTTTGATTCCTGCTTAATAGTTTTATTAATTTGTAAGGTTTACATACAAATATTAGTGTGTTAGAAGTTTATATGTTTGATTATTATAAAATTATATACTATGTGTAGTATTTATTATTAAATATTGAATTAATTCGGATTTAGTTATAGGAATAGAAAATTGATTAAATATGTGCCAGCTTTCGCGGTTATACATGAAATTTAATTAAAACTTTTTGGTGAAAGGTAAAAATTTTGATTGATATTATTAAATAGAGTAAAATTGAATGTAAGGGTAAAATTTTAATTTGGTGAATAACTTTTAATATTATTGTTGCAGGATTTATAAAAATTATTTTATAAACTAGGATTAGATACCCTATTATTTTAATTTAATTTGTGTGCGGGGTATTAATGTAATAAAATTAATATGAAACCTAAAGAATTTGACGGTGTTTTATTCTAATTAGAGGAACTTGTTTTGTAATCGACAGTCCACGTTTAACCTTTCTTAATTTTGTAGATATTATGTATACCGTCGCGTCAGAATATTTTTGAAGAGTGCTTAATTTTCTTAGTATTATTAAGATATAACGTCAGATCAAGGTGCAGGTTATAATTAAGTAATGATGAGTTACATTAAAATATATTTATATGAATTAAATTATTAAAATATTTATGAAGGTGGATTTAATTGTAATGTGGAAAATAGATTTTAAGTGAAATTTTGTAGCTCTAAAACATGTACACATCGCCCGTCGCTCTTGTTTATAAAATGAGATAAGTCGTAACATAGTAGTTGTACCGGAAGGTGTAACTAGATTTAACAGAGTAAAGCTTAAGTAAGATAAGTTTTCATTTACATTGAAAGGAAGTTTGTGCAAATCAAGTTACTTTGATGTAATTTATATTTAATAGTAAGTTTAAGTTGTGTTATTGTCTTGTAATATAATTATTTTATGTTTTAGTAAGTATTATTGAATATAATGGTGTGTTAAGTTATTAGTACGGTTAAGGAAAGGTGAAATAATGGTGTGAAGAGTAAAATTTTATTGTAGTAGTTTTTAGTTAATGTACCTTTTGTATCAGGGTTTTACAAGTTAATTAAGTATTTTGTTTTCCCGAAAAGATCTGATTTATAATGGTGTTATATTTTACGTGGTATAGTGATGTTTAACATCATTATGGGGGCGAAAAGTGATTCGTAGATTTTTATATCTGGTTACTTAAGAGATAAATTTAATTTTTTAATGTAATAATAATTTGACAAAATAGGATACGTCTGTTCTTTTGTAAATAATTTAATTGCATCAGCAAATGGTTGAGGGATAAGCTTCAAAATTTTTTAAGGATTATTTGTTTTTTTTAATTTAGGATTAGAAGTTTCTAAAATTTATAATAGTGTTTTAGCGTATATAATTAAATTAATGATTTATTGTATCTTAAATGTGTTATTGAGTCGTGAATAATAAATGAATTTATTTTTTGATAATGTAAGGATTAGTATATATGTTATGTAAATTTTTTAGTTTATGTATTATTTGAGGAAGGAATTCGGCAATATCTAATTTTCGCCTGTTTATCAAAAACATGGCCTCTTGGCTATATTTATGAGGTTACACCTGCCCACTGAAAGTGTTGAATGGCCGCAGTATTGTGACTGTGCAAAGGTAGCATAATAATTTGTCTTTTAATTGAAGACTGGAATGAAGGGTTTCACGAAATATAGACTGTTTTTTTTAAATAAATATAATTTAATTTTTTGGTGAAAAAGCTTTATGATTTCAAATTTTCTTTAAAAGACAATAAGACCCTATAGATTTTAATATAACTTTTAAATTTAATTTTTAGTAAGTGTAGTGTTGATTATTTAAATAGTTTTATTTTGTTGGGGCGACAAAAAGAAATGATTATCTCTTTTTAAGAGTATTACGTTTATATATGAAATAATTAATATATATATGATCCAAATATTTTTGATTACAAGAATAAGTTACCTTAGGGATAACAGCGTAATTCTTTTTGAGAGTTCATATCGACAAAGGGGATTGCGACCTCGATGTTGGATTAAAATTCCTTTATTTTGTGTAGCAGCTGTTTAAAGGAGGTCTGTTCGACCTTTAAAATTTTACATGATCTGAGTTCAGACCGGCGTAAGCCAGGTCGGTTTATATCTTTAAAGTTGAAAATATCTTTTTAGTACGAAAGGACCAAAAAATAAAAATAATTTTGTTTTGTTGAGTAAAATTAACTAATTTGGCAGATAAGTGCATCGGATTTAGAATCCAAAAATATGATATTCATATTTAGTATATGTTTTATGAATTATTGGTTTCTTTCCTAGGATTTTTATTGTTAATTATTTTTGTACTGGTAGGGGTAGCATTTTTAACTTTATTAGAGCGAAAAATTTTGGGTTACATTCAGATTCGTAAAGGTCCTAATAAAGTTGGGTTGGGGGGTATCCCTCAACCATTTGCTGATGCAATTAAATTATTTACAAAAGAACAGACGTATCCTATTTTGTCAAATTATTTACCTTATTATGTGAGTCCTGTTTTTGGGTTATTTATGTCTCTTTTAGTGTGATTGGTTATACCTTATTTATTTAGTATAGTTAGTTATAAATTAGGATTCTTATTTTTTTTATGTTGTACTAGTGTAGGTGTGTATATTGTTTTGGCTGTTGGATGATCTTCAAATTCAAAATATGCACTTTTAGGAGGACTTCGTGCAGTGGCACAAACTATTTCTTATGAAGTAAGTTTAGCTTTGATCTTATTATCCTTCATTTTTTTAGTGGGCAGTTTTAATTTAATAGATTTAGGTATTTATCAGGAGAATATTTGATTTATTGTGTTGCTATTACCACTTAGATTATGTTGATTAGCTAGTTGTTTAGCGGAAACTAACCGGACACCTTTTGATTTTGCTGAAGGTGAATCAGAATTAGTTTCTGGGTTTAATGTTGAGTATGGGGCAGGTGGATTTGCATTAATTTTTATGGCTGAGTACTCAAGAATTTTGTTTATAAGAATGTTGTTCGCTTTAATTTTTTTAGGGGGCAATGTTAATAATATTTTATTTTATTTAAAGTTAGTTTTTATTGCATTTATATTTATTTGAATTCGTGGTACTTTACCACGATTCCGTTATGATAAACTTATGTATTTAGCTTGGAGGTGTTTTTTACCAGTATCTTTAAATTATTTAATTTTTTTTTTAGGAGTAAAGGTTGTTGTTTTTAATTTTTAACAACCTTTTTGAGAAACTATTAGCCGAAAAGAGCTATTTCATGTTTTCAAGACATGCACTTATATAGTTAAACAGTTATATTAAGAGTTTATTTCATAAATAATCAGTTATTGGAGTTAATAGGAAAAGTAAAAAATATAATGTTGTTAAGATTTGTCCTGTTAAAATATAGGGGTTTTCTACTGGTCGGGCTCCAATTCATGTTAATAAAATTACTGTGGATAGGAGTGTTCAAAATATTACTTGTCTTGTTGGGTAAAATTGTATTCCTTGAATTTTTTTTAAGTTGGTGAAAGGTAAAATTATTAAAATTATAATGGATATAATTAGGGCTACAACGCCTCCTAATTTGTTAGGAATTGATCGAAGAATGGCGTAGGCAAATAAAAAGTATCATTCAGGCTGAATATGAATTGGTGTTGTAAGGGGGTTAGCTGGTAGGAAATTGTCAGGATCCCCTAATATATAAGGGCTTACTAAAGTTAATAATAATATTATTGTTAATGTGATGATGAATCCTATTATATCTTTTATAGAGAAGTAAGGATGAAATGAGACTTTATCTATTTTTCTTGTTAGTCCTAGGGGGTTGTTTGATCCTGTTTGGTGTAAAAATAATAAGTGAATTATTGTTATACCTATAATGATAAAGGGGAGTAGGAAATGGAAAGTGAAGAATCGCGTTAAGGTAGCATTGTCTACTGCGAATCCACCTCAAATTCATTGTACTAATTGGGGGCCGATGAAGGGTACTGCGGATAATAAATTTGTAATAACTGTAGCTCCTCAAAAAGATATTTGACCTCATGGTAAGACATACCCTATAAAAGCTGTTGCTATGGACAGGAATAGTAGTATTACTCCTACTAATCATACATGAATGTATGTGTGTGAATCATAATAGATTCCTCGTCCTACGTGAAGGTACAGGCAGATAAAAAAGAATGATGCTCCGTTGGTATGGAGTGTACGTAAGAGTCAGCCATAATTAACGTCTCGACAAATGTGGTCAATTCTTGAAAATGCACTCTCGATATTTGCTGTAAAGTGTATGGATAGAAATAAGCCTGTTAAAGTTTGTATGATTATGCATATTCCTAGTAATGATCCAAAATTTCATCATAATGAAATATTAGATGGAGTTGGTAAATCTACTAGGGAGTTATTAATGATTTTTATTAAACTATGGGATTTTCGAATTGGTGTTGACATTGAAGAAGAATTAAAAAAGATTTCGTAAGGGTCCTTTGTAAATTTTTGTGATTTTTACTGCAATGATTAGGGTGAGAAATAAGTATGTAATTAAGGTGACGGTTATAGGTGATATTCTCATGATATAAAATTTAGATACTGAAATGTCAATTGTTCTTTTGATTAAATTAATTTTTTGGTTGTTAGTAATTTTATTAATAATTAATAGTTTATCTACTAATGTGGCTATTATGATAATTGTTGATAAAACAATAATGGTTATTATAAAGGATTTTATTGAAGTTGGGAATATATCGTTTGATGCTAGGCTGGCAATATAGATAAATAGTACTAATAATCCTCCTAAGAAGATTAAGAATAAAACATACGAGAATCAGTATGATGAAAAGATTGTTCCTATTAGTAAGGAAATTAAGAGGGTTTGGATTATTAAAGTCAATCCTATTAAAATAGGATGTTTTGAATATATAAAAATGTAGTTAATAAATAAAATTATTGTGGAGATGGTTATAAATATATACAAGGGATAATTTAAATAAAATATTAGCTTTGGAAGTTAAATATGGTAGAGTTATCTTCCTTGAAAGATTTAGAATCGCTAGATTATGATTGGTTTACAAGACCAAAATTTTAATTTTAAATTACTAAAACTAATGAATTTTTTGGTTAATTTTTTAATTTTATTGGGGATTGGACTAGTGTTTAGTGGAATTATGGTTTTTGTTTCTGTGCGAAAACATCTTTTGGCTGTTTTGTTCAGATTGGAGTATATTGTTTTAGGTATTTTTATTTTATTAGGTTTTTTTTTGGTTATTTTTGAGGTTGAGGTGTATTTTATATTATATTTTTTAACGTTAGCAGTGTGTGAAGGGGCTTTAGGACTATCTATTTTGGTGTCTTTGGTTCGAATGTGTGGTAATGATTACTTTCTGTCTTTTAATACTTTACGATGTTAAAATTTTTTATAATGGTAGGATTTATGATCCCTTTCTTTTTTAGTTTTTTCTTTTGGGGATTGGTCCAAAATATATTTTTTTTATTAACTTTTTTATTTTTATTTAATTTACAGGTGACTGAGGGTTGGGGGGTCCAGGGTTATTTTTTAGGAGTTGACAGTTTGTCTAATGCACTTATTTTGTTGTCTTTTTGGTTATGCTCTTTAATGATTTTGGCTAGTTTTAATGTTTTGAAAGTAAATTTTAATACTAGGATTTTTGTGGGGTTAATTGTTAGTTTATTAATATTCCTTTATTTAACTTTTTCTAGAATAAGTATATTGTTATTTTATATTTTTTTTGAAGCTAGATTGATTCCTACTTTATTTTTGATTGTTGGTTGGGGTTACCAGCCTGAGCGTCTTCAGGCCGGATTATATTTATTGTTTTATACTTTGTTAGCTTCATTACCTTTATTAATGGGTATTTTTTTTTTGTATAAATGTGGGGGTAGTTTGGAATTTTTATCGATTTTTTCTTCTATGTATTTAGATTTTGTTTATATTTGATTTTATTTTAGTATAGTTTTGGCTTTTTTGGTTAAAATACCTATATTTTTGTTGCATTTATGGCTACCTAAAGCTCATGTAGAAGCTCCTGTGGCGGGTTCAATAATTTTGGCAGGTGTTTTATTAAAATTAGGGGGGTATGGTTTATTGCGTGTACTTCCTTTTATAAATAAACTTGCTTCATTCTTAAATATTGTGTGAATTATTATTAGTTTATTTGGGGGTGTTGTGGTTAGATTGGTATGCTTGCGGCAGAGAGACTTAAAGTCTTTAATTGCTTATTCTTCTGTGGCCCATATAGGATTGGTTCTTTCTGGTTTGATAACTATAAATTATTGAGGGCTTGATGGATGTATAATTTTAATAATTGGGCATGGATTGTGTTCGAGTGGTTTATTTGCTTTGGCTAATATCTGTTATGAGCGGTTAGGAAGACGGAGAATATTGGTTAATAAAGGATTATTAAGTTTTATACCGACTATAACTATATGATGATTTTTGTTAAGTTCATGTAGAATGGCGGCACCTCCTTCTTTAAATTTAGCGGGAGAAATTAGATTAATTAATGGAATTGTTTGTTGAAGAAATATAAGAATGTATATGTTAATTTTGATTTCTTTTTTTAGTGTGGTATACACTTTATATATATATTCTAGAAGTCAGCATGGTAGATTTTTCATGGGAATTTATGCTTGCTGTTCAGGTAATGTTCGGGAGTATTTAATGTTATGACTTCATTGATTTCCATTAAATTATTTAATTTTGGGTGTTGATTTCTGTATTTATTTGTTGAAATAATTCAATTAGTCTAGAGAGGATGATGGTTTGTGGGGCCGTAGGAATATAACAAATATATTGAATTGATGTTGTGATATTTTAATATTTGTTATGTTAGTTTCCTGTGTTTGTTATTAGGATTTTTATTTTGTATTTTTTTGTCTATAAGTTTAATTTTTATAGATCAGGTAATTTTTATTGAGTGGGAATTATTTATAATTAATGGTTCTTGTGTAGTTATAACTATATTAATTGATTGAATGTCAATAATATTTTTAGGGTTTGTTATGTTTATTTCTTCTATAGTTATTTTTTATAGAAGAGATTATATATTAATGGATAAAGATATTAATCGTTTTATTTTATTGGTATTGATATTCGTATTTTCTATGGGTTTATTAATTATTAGACCTAATTTGATTAGAATTTTATTAGGTTGAGATGGATTAGGGTTGGTTTCGTATTGTTTAGTAATTTATTATCAGAATATTAAGTCTTATAATGCGGGGATATTGACTGCTTTGTCTAATCGTGTAGGGGATGTTGCTATTTTGATGAGAATTGCTTGGATATTGAATTTTGGAAGATGAAATTTTTTTTTTTACGTGGAGTATACGAAAGATTTTTTTGAGATATTATTGATTTCTGGTTTTGTTGTTTTAGCAGGAATAACGAAAAGAGCCCAGATTCCCTTTTCAGCGTGGCTTCCTGCCGCCATAGCGGCACCTACTCCTGTTTCTTCATTAGTTCATTCTTCTACTTTAGTTACGGCTGGGGTATATTTATTAATTCGATTTAGTCCTTTAATTAGAATATATTTTTGGTGATTTTTGTTCTATTTATCAGTTTTGACAATATTTATGGCCGGTGTTGGCGCTAATTTTGAATTTGATTTGAAAAAAATCATTGCATTATCTACCTTAAGACAATTAGGTGTTATAATAAGTATTTTAAGAATTGGTTACCCTTTATTGGCTTTTTTCCATTTATTGACTCATGCTATTTTTAAAGCTTTATTATTTTTATGTGCTGGGGCAATTATTCATAGAGTTAGGGATTGACAAGATATTCGGTCTTTAGGGTCTATCATTGGTAGTATACCTTTAACTGTTTGTTGTTTTAATATTGCTAATTTAGCTTTATGCGGTATACCTTTTTTAGCAGGTTTTTATTCTAAGGATTTAATTTTGGAAATGTTAGAAATAAATAATATTAATTTATTGATATTTATATTGTGTTTTATTTCTACGGGGTTAACTGTTTGTTACTCTTTCCGTTTGCTATATTACAGTATAATGAGTGTTTATGGTATTAATGGTTCATATTGTATAAGAGATGAGGAGAACATAAGTGTTTCTTTACTGGTTTTAGGGGTTGCGGCTATTATAAGAGGAAGAATACTTTCTTGAATTATTTTTTTTAAATCTGATTTGATTTGTATACCTTTATATTTGAAATTATTAACTTTATTTGTGTGCGGGGTAGGCGCGTGAGTTGGATTAGAAATCAATTTAATAAATACAACGGAAAATTTATATTATTATGAGTATGGGGTACTATCTTCATTTTTAGGTTCTATATGATTTATACCTTTTTTGTCTGTTTATAGTACAAAAATTATGTCTTTAATTGTAGGAGCGATTTATGTAGAAAGGGTAGATTATGGTTGAAGAGAATATTTTGGTGGTCAAGGTATTTATAGTAATTTAAAAAAATATTCTGGTTTTTTGTATGAACTACAGGGTAATGAGGTTATACTCTATTTAATAACTTTTTTCTTGTGAATTTTTGTGGTCATATACATTATTATTTTTATCTAAATTTATATAGCTTATATTTAAAGTGAAGCGTTGAAGGTGCTTAGAAAGTAAGATGAACTTGTAAATATACTTTTGTGTCAAGAAGTACGCTTAGGAATAAGTATTGAATGCTAATTACTTAGAGGGTAAGATTAACTATTATAGTACTTTTTAGATGCAACCCAAATGTTATTTTTAACTATAATCCTATGGATTTAATAGAGGCTCATTATTAATTAACAATTTATAGGATATAAATCCGTTATTACTATGAAAAAGTAAAGTGTTTAATTACACTATATAAATTTCTACAGAATACTTAACGGAGTTTAACCGCTATAATTTAAAGTTAGCAGCTTTAATTAGAAATACTCAGTTTTCTTTAATAAAAGATTATATCTTAATGATGTTGTTAACAGTAACATTCCTCTAATTTGGATTTTATTAAAAGTGAGGGTAGGTATACCTAATGTTTAGGTCGAAACTAAATGCAAAATGTATTGCTTCACACTTGGGTGTTAAACACATATAAATTATTATTTTAGCTTGCTCATGAGAGGGCTCCTTGATTTCATTCGTGAAATAGGCCTAATATTAACACTAGTAAGAATAGTACTCTTACGGAGATTCATGAGGTTATATTTGTTTTGTTGAAAATAATGGCTATGGGAAGCAGGAGTGTAATTTCTACATCAAAAATTAAGAAAATGATTGCGATTAAGAAGAATCGTAGGGAAAAAGGTAATCGTGAGGATTTATAGGGGTCAAATCCACACTCGAATGTGGATCTTTTTTCGCGGTCGTTATTTATTTTTTTTGATAAAAAGGAGGCAACTATTATAATTAGACTTGTTAATCCAAGGGTTGAAATGGTTGCTAAAATTACTATATTAATTATTCTATCTAAAATAGATTAGTCTTTTTGATTGGAAGTCAAATATACAGTGTATATTAATAGAATAATATATTACTCTCCTCATCAGTAAATGGAAACATATAAAAATAATCATACTACGTCTACAAAGTGTCAATATCAGGCCGCTGCTTCGAAACCAAAGTGGTGTCTTTCGGAAAAGTGACATATTGACTGTCGTATTAGGCATACAATTAAGAATGTTGTTCCAATTAATACATGTAAGCCGTGGAATCCTGTAGCTACAAAAAATGTAGTACCATAAATGGCATCTGATAAAGTAAATGGAGCTTCTATATATTCATATGCTTGAAGTAAGGTAAAGTAGACCCCTAAAATGACAGTTAAAGTTAGTGCCTGCTTTGTTTGTGTAAAATTTTTTGTTATTAATCCGTGATGAGCTCACGTGACGGATACTCCAGAGGCGAGTAAAATGGCTGTATTTAATAAGGGAATTTGGAATGGGTTAAATGGAATAATTCCTGCAGGTGGTCAATAGGAACCTAGTTCCGTGGTAGGAGATAGTCTGCTATGAAAATATGCTCAGAAAAAGGAAATGAAAAAGAAAATTTCTGAAATAATAAATAAAATTATTCCTCACCGTAGTCCAATTACTACTTGATTGGTATGTATTCCCTGGAATGTTCCTTCTCGAGTAATATCTCGTCATCATTGAATTATTGATAATAAAATAATTAGGATACCAAGAAAAAATAGTAAAATATTATAGTGATGAAATCATTTAGTTAATCCTGTTGTTATAATTATTGCTCCTAAGGCTCTTGTAAGAGGTCATGGTCTTTGATTTACTAGGTGGTAGGGATGATTTATATGTATTGACATTAAGATAGATTATTTAACTTCACTGGAATATAGAGTACTTAAAATAGCAAAGACATATGATTGAATAATTGCTACTGCTAGTTCTAATATTAGGAGCAAAATTTGGCTTAATAGTAGTAGGGATGTTAAGGTTACTGATAAACTGGACCCTGTTTGTCCTAATAAAGTTAGTAATAAGTGTCCGGCGATTATATTTGCTGTTAAACGAACAGCTAAGGTACCAGGTCGAATAATATTACTAATAGTTTCAATACATACTATAAAAGGTATTAGAATTGAAGGTGTTCCTTGTGGAACAAGGTGTGTAAATATATGTTGTGTATTATTGATTCATCCGTATAATATAAATGTTAATCATAATGGAAGAGCTAGTGTCAAGTTTATTGATAAGTGGCTTGTTCTTGTAAAAATGTATGGAAATAGTCCTAATAAATTATTAAATAGAATTAATGAGAACAATGTTACAAAAAGAGCGGTATTTCCTTGTTGAGGTGTGGGTCCAATTAATATTTTAAATTCCTTGTGTAATATGGTTAGCATATTGTTTCATAAAAATATCATCCGTCTAGGTATAAATCAGAATAAATGAGGCATAATTAATATCCCTAAGGATACACTAATTCAATTGAAATTGATTTTAAATAAGGTTGTTGAGGGGTCGAATACGGAAAATAGATTTGTTATCATTTTCAATTTATATAATTATTTATTAATTGATTAGATTCTACTGGTTGAATTCTCTTTTTGGATAAGTTAAAATAATTGATTACTAAAAATGTAATGTAAGTTGAAAGGAATAGTGTGAAGAGTAGGATTCAATTAAGAGGAGATATTTGAGGAATTAGAAAATACTATTTATATAGTAATTTAAGTATGACATTCTTATGTTAAATTTTAACTAATTTCCTTTCATTAAAAATATTTCGTTAAAATATTATTTTATGGTTTAAGAGACCATTACTAACTTTCAGTCATTTAATGTTAGTTGGTTTGTTTAATTCAATTAATAAATTGGGGAGTTGTCGTTCTTTCAATAACGATGGGTATAAATCTGTGATTTGTTCCACAAATTTCAGAGCATTGCCCAAAAAATAGACCAGGTCGGTTTAGAGTAAATCTAGTTTGGTTGAGTCGACCCGGAACTGCATCTACTTTAATTCCTAAGCAGGGTACTGTTCATGAGTGAAGAACATCAGCTGCTCTAATTAGTACTCGAATTTGTATGTTTATGGGGAGAATTGTGCGATTGTCTACATCTAGTAGACGAAATCCTCTTGAATCTAGATTTTTAGAGGGAATTATGTAGGAATCAAATTCAATGTTTAAAAAATCTGAGTATTCATAACTTCAATACCACTGGTGCCCAATAGTTTTTATTGTTAAGCTTGAATTATTTAATTCGTCTAATAAGTAAAGTAATCGTAATGAGGGAAGGGCAATAAAAATTAAAATGATAGCTGGTACAACGGTCCAAATTACTTCAATTGATTGTCCTTCTAATAAGAAGCGATTAGGGTACTTATTAAAAAATAAGGTGGTTATGGAGTAGCCTACTAGGGTTGTGACTAGAATGATAATTAGAATAGTGTGATCGTGGAAGAAAATTAATTGTTCTATTAGGGGGGAGGCACTATCTTGAAGTCCTAATTGGTTTCATGTTGACATTTTGTACTAAAAAAAATTATTTAATTTTATGTTTGGAGCTTAAATCCGATGCACTTATCTGCCAAATTAGTTAATTTGTAATTATAGGAAGTTCATCATAACTATGATCCCCAGGGGGGGTATTATGAATCCATTCTAGTGATCTAGTAATATTGAGGGTAAAAATTGCAGGACGTGCGTTTAGTATACCTTCTCATACAATTATTGTTATAATGACGACGCTGATTAAGGAGATATAAGATCCAGTAGATGAAACAACATTCCATGTTGTGTAGGCATCTGGATAATCAGAGTAACGACGGGGTATACCTCTTAATCCAAGGAAATGTTGCGGGAAAAATGTTAAATTTACTCCTAGAAATATAATGAAAAATTGGATTTTTAGTCATTGTTGATTTAACAACACTCCTGAAAATAAGGAGAATCATTGTGTAAATCCGGCTATAATTGCAAAAACTGCTCCTATGGAAAGTACGTAGTGAAAATGGGCTACTACGTAATAAGTGTCGTGTAAGATAATATCAATTGATGAATTTGCTAGAACAACTCCTGTAAGTCCTCCTACTGTAAATAAAAAAACGAATCCTAGTGCTCATAATAATGATGGAGAGTATCATATGTATATTCCGTGGAGTGTGGCTAGTCAACTAAAAATTTTAATACCTGTTGGGACTGCAATAATTATAGTGGCAGCTGTGAAGTATGCTCGAGTATCTACGTCTATTCCTACTGTGAATATATGATGGGCTCATACTACAAATCCCAAGAGTCCAATAGCTAATATTGCATAAATTATTCCTAGGGTTCCGAAGGCTTCTTTTTTTCCTCTTTCTTGACTAATAATGTGAGAAATTATTCCAAACCCAGGTAAAATTAAAATGTAAACTTCTGGGTGCCCAAAAAATCAAAAAAGATGTTGGTATAGAATAGGATCCCCACCACCTGCAGGGTCGAAGAATGATGTATTTAAGTTTCGATCGGTTAAAAGTATTGTAATTGCTCCAGCTAATACTGGAAGTGATAGTAATAGCAGTAAAGCTGTGATAACTACAGATCATACAAATAAGGGTATTCGATCTAAACTTATTCCTCTTGGTCGTATATTAATTACTGTAGTAATAAAGTTGGCAGCACCTAAAATTGAGGATGCCCCTGCTAAATGTAGGGAAAAAATAGAGAGATCAACGGATCCACCGGCGTGAGCCATTCCTGCTGAAAGAGGAGGGTATACAGTTCAGCCTGTACCTGCTCCATTTTCTACGATGCTACCTCTTAATAGTAGTAACAGAGAGGGTGGAAGTAACCAAAATCTTATATTATTAAGTCGTGGGAATGCTATATCAGGGGCACCTAATATTAAGGGTACGAGTCAGTTTCCAAATCCTCCAATTATAATTGGTATTACTATAAAAAAAATTATTACAAAGGCATGAGCTGTTACAATTACATTATAAATTTGATCATCTCCAATAAATCTTCCAGGCTGTCCTAGTTCAATACGAATTAAAACTCTTAATGAGGTTCCAATTAGTCCCGCTCAAATACCAAAGATTAGGTAGAGAGTACCAATATCTTTATGATTTGTTGAAAAAAGTCATCGTTGCAAAGTAAAATGGCTGAGAGATAGGCATAAGACTGTAAATCTTATAATGAGTAGAACATTGTACTCTTTTATTATTAATGTAAGGTTTTATAGTGTAAAGTGGAACATATTAGACTGCAAATCTAAAGAAGCAAAAATAAGTTTATGGCTAAAGCCTTATAAGCAATTAATTAAGGCTTACAAACTTATTTATATTTACAGCTTTGAAGGCTATTAGTTTTTATAACTTAAAGCCTTATTTAAAAATTTTGTTATTAGAAGTAGACGAGTGTTAAAAATGCTGGTATACTTAAAACTGAAATAAAGGTTAATAATATAAGGAGTGAGGGACTAGAGGTATAATTATTACCCCTTAATATTCAATTTTTGGAGAAAAATGAGATTGTTATTCTTGAATATATAATTCGGATGTAATAAAAGAGAGTTAGTAGAGATGTAAATACTATAATTAGTAATAAAGATGTTCTATTGTTCTTTAATACTTCTTGTATTACAATTCATTTAGATAAAAATCCTAGGAAAGGAGGTAATCCCCCTAAAGAGAGTAAATTAAGTCCTAGTATCAGTTTAATTGTTTGATTTATTTTTATTGAATCATAAATTTGATTAATGTGATAAATATTAAGGGAGTTAAAAATTAAAATGACGGAAATAGACATTATTGTGTACATAGTGAAATATGTTATTCATAATAGTTCTCTTGTAGTTATGGCTATAATAATTCAGCTGATGTGATTAATAGAGGAGTAAGCCATAATTTTTTGTAAGGAAGTTTGGTTTAGGCCCCCCAGTCCTCCCACTAGGGAGGATATTAAAATAGTTATAATTATAAGGAATTTAAATGAAGTTAATGTATAGGATAAAATAATTATGGGGGCAATTTTTTGTCATGTTATAAGGATAATGTTGTTGAACCAAGAAATTCCGTTTATTACTATTGGGAATCAAAAGTGGAAAGGAGCTCTTCCTATCTTTAAAAGGAGCGATGAATTGATTAAAATTAGGGAAGATATATTAATAAAAGATGTTGTAGACTGGGCGCTATATAAGTAAATGGCTCTTAAAATTAATAAAATTGAGCCGAGAGCTTGTGTTAAAAAATACTTTAAAGATGCTTCTGTTGATCGTTGATTTGTACCATTGCTTATTAAGGGAATAAATGACATTAAATTAATTTCTAATCCAATTCACGCCCCAAATCAAGATGTTGAAGACACGGAGATTAAAGTACCTCTAACTAAAGTTGTTATAAATAATAGGTTTGCAGGATTTAGTTGCATTAAAAAAGAAGAGATTATTTAACTCTTATAAGTGGGATATGAGCCCAATAGCTTACATTTAGCTTACTTTTATGTTTAAGTGTATTTAGTACACATTGAATTTTGATTTCAAGAAAACAGGTGTAATTCCTGTATGCATAGCAAAGGTACATATAAACGTACTTTATTTACTTTATCATTGTAATCCTTTAATCAGGCACTTTGTT